TATTCATATATTATTAATATATTATTCATAGAATACATTACTCCACCCGAATAGAATCGAATATAATGAAGATCCTTTTAATTCAATTGAATTTGAATTCAATTTCAATAGTTAAATTAAAAAAGTCTTTGCAGAACGATCTCTAAAAGAATCGGTACAGTTTGATTTCTGAACTCAATTAATAGTATCCTTAGAGTCCACTTCTTCCCCATACTACTAGTGAAAGAGAAAATGTAAAGACTACCATTAAAGCAGCCCAAGCGAGACTTACTATATCCATGTCAATTATGTCTCCTATCTATATGAATATGAAATCCATTTTCCATTATTCTTCACTAATACTAATAATAATAGAATCGTCGGCACAGAGTCAAAAAAAAGGGATTTGGCCCAATACCATTGATGAAAGAATTCAAGAAATAGAATTAATTAGAAGAAATTCTTCTATATTGCAAGAAATTCTTATAGGATTGCTAGTAGAATTAGAAAAGATTAAACACAAGGACAAAGAAAAACAAAATAAGGGCAAAACAAAACCCTGGGAAGTTGGAAGTGTTAATAAAATCTTACTAAGATAGAAGATTAATAAGACTAAGATATAAGATTAATAAGACCTAGTCTTTATTTTGTTGTTCTTCATTAAGTAAAAAATCGAAAAGTCTAGAATCAAAAAGGATCGTTATCTATTACATACTCCTATTTCGTTTTTTTTTACATAGCCCTTTCTATTTGATCTAATCCTTAACGTTTCTCGATTTTCTCTGGAAAACAATTTAAAGACAACCTACTCCATTCTTGACTAGGAATTACCTAAACCAAAAAGAAATTCTTTCTTTTTGTACGTTATATAAAAATAGAAAAGTCAAAATGTATGTAAAAAAATAGAATAGATATGTATAAGTAAAATCCAATTATCTATTCAATCGATATTAGATTGATTAAATTCCTAAGTACTCAAGAATTTTTATGAATTTGTATACAAAGTATCTTCCGCGCTTTCCACAACTACTAATTCGATTTTCTATCCCGCCATTCAATCAAGAAACAGTCCCTATACATTAGTAGTAAGTATTGGGCGGACTATTCTATCAAGATTTACGGATTTCCTTTCATTACTATAAACTTTCCTTGACTCCTAAAGAATTTACAGTACTCTTAAAGAATTTCCAGTACTCTAGAAAATAGAACCCTCAGATGTTTAGAATCAAGGGAGTATCAAGAGTCCTTTTCCTCCGACTTCTTCTGTTGTGGACAAATTTGACAAATTATATCAACAAAACATAAGATAATAGGTATTTTGCGTCTTTTGTTAATCAGGCGACACCCGGATTTGAACCGGGGAAAAAGGATTTGCAGTCCCCCGCCTTACCGCTCGGCCATGTCGCCAAAGTGCTAAAAAAAAGAGACGAAAATATTCCCTTTCCCTTTTTACTTGCATCTTGATACATCTTTAAATCCCATTTTTTGAATCTTAATCCCTTTAAATGAATTTAAATGAAAAATGAATTTAAATGAAATATAAATAAAAGAAATCCTTCCTTGTTTTTGATTTGGATTGGATCTATCTTTTCGATTAATTTTTATAGTATCTTAAAACATATACTATCTAAACTTAAACCATAAAATATGGAAATGCCTCCCCCGAAATAAAAAACCAAATGTCAATTTTCATTCACAAAAGGAGACAAATTGGAACCATTAACTATTGAATGTGAATTCATAAACAATTCTTGGATTTGAATCTCCAATTGTATTTCTCTAATGCTAGGGATAGCAGAAAATTGAAATTGATATGTAAGTAAGGAATCAGTATTGATTTTTTTCAATAAAAAAAATCCTTCGCAATTTCAATTATAACAACAATTAGGAATATATGTAAACCCCAGACTGTAAATTCTTACACAGATAACTAATCGAATATCTGATCTGTCCATAATTCTGAGAGAAAATAGAACTTTTGATAGGGCATGACATGGGATGTCCAGAATAGATAGAACTGCAATATAAAAAGAGAGACACATATAGATAGCTATATATATCCGTATAGGGTTAAAAAAGGCCTTCTTTATCTTATGTTCTTATTATGCGCTTAAATCGTATTATGTGAACTCTACTACCAAAAATAGATAAAAATCTATCTCTTCTATGCAAACTATTTTGCTTTGAGCTTAACAATTCAAGTCACAAAAAAAACTACATGCTAAAAAAAGCAACTTTCTATTGATTATATTGATTGTTTCTGATGATTAGGTCTTTACTTTAACTCATCGAACAGATCAAATCCCGAATCTAGTTATTTTACCGGTATCTGTTATCCAATCGTATTGGAATATTAATATCATAATAATAGTCAAAATGGAATTACTTTTTGGTTTGCTATTCTATACGAAACTCCATAAGTCTAACTCAGTTAAGTAAAATTGCTCAATTTCGAATTTCGTTCCGATTGGATCTGTTGCAAATTTCAATTGGAATAGAAAATTCTCTTTATCTTTATTCC